CTCATAGTGGTTAGTAGCTCTCAGGAATGAGAATTCTAATTTACTTAACGTGTAGAGGGTAAAATGGGTTTATTGATATTGGATTTGATAAATATCAATGCAATGAATTGTTTCAAGGCCGATCATAATTGGCTTATCAGAACAGAACGAAATTCATTTATTTGATTTGATTAATACATGTACCTTAGCAATTCGACATAGATCCAATCTATTTTATCGAAACATGTGATGAAGAGATTTGCTTTGTCCACCGAACCCAATTTTTAGAAAAAAAAAACACACATAATTTTCGATAACTTCTTGCTCCCTCTTCCCAAAATTCCAGATTGACTTTTTGTTAATTTACTGGCTTAGTGTGAGATAGAAATACGCCTGTCTCGTCGTAATAATGAGTGAATCAATGAATGAAAGTGGAAAAAATGAAGGTTAACTCCCTTTTTTATGTTTATGTCAGACCAATCACTTCCCGAAAGGATCTTATACTTTGTATTATTAATATAAATATAATCTAGTTTCTTTTTATAATATCTATTTATATAATAGATTGAATTTATCTAATTCATTTCTATATAGAATAGAGTGGCGATTAAAATGAATGATTTACTGAGTATAAATCATGAATCAAAAATGGAAAATCATAAAAGATGGAAAAAGCTTTCGGATCTAGTCATATCATTCCATTATATTGACAATTTCAAAAAACTGTTCATACTATGAGCATAGTATGATCGCGGTCAGGCAAATATGCCCCCATCGTCTAGCGGTTCAGGACATCTCTCTTTCAAGGAGGCAGCGGGGATTCGACTTCCCCTGGGGGTAGGGTACTACGAAAGGAAGTTGATCATGGATTATCAATAAACCTAGAATTGATTCTTCCTGGGTCGATGCCCGAGCGGTTAATGGGGACGGACTGTAAATTCGTTGGCAATATGTCTACGCTGGTTCAAATCCAGCTCGGCCCAATAATTCGCTAATCCGCCATAACATAAAATGCCCATTTTTTTGTATTTTGTTTTCCAGAAAAGCCAAACAAAAAAAATTAGGGAAGAATAAAAAAAGTCCAATTTTCTGATATATCCATCCCTACCGCTATTTTTTTTTTTATTTGTTCTATTTATTTGTTCCCATAAATTCTTACCTTGATAACGCTCTAGATTCATATCAGGATCATTAAGTAGAAAGTTTAATGAAAAGAAAGAGTAAAGTAAACAAAAAAGACTCTTTTTTTCATTTTAAAATTGATTATTGATCGATTTATTTGGCAATAACGAAAGGATTACTAGTAACTAGTAATCCGCGTCGCTCTCACTAAAGTGCATACCCGTATGGATATCAATATATCACTCGCGCCTTTGTTTGTTACAACACGGCGATTCGAATCTAAAATCTAAATAGAAAATGGCTTGAATGAAATCATAAGAATATCTATGCTGTACACTTTTCTTTATTTCCCTGGGATTGTAGTTCAATTGGTCAGAGCACCGCCCTGTCAAGGCGGAAGCTGCGGGTTCGAGCCCCGTCAGTCCCGACGGATACAATAAAAAAAATACATCAATTGATCCCTCCATTTTCTGTGAAAGGGGATACAAATGACAGAATTTCATTCCCAATGATATCTTTTTTTTTTTTTTTTCTCTTTTTTGTTGGGGTTTATTTGTAAACTATTTGTAAACGGTGAAAGTGGAAAAGCAGTCAGATGATACATCATCAGATGATTGTACAAGGAAGGCGGTATATTATCGAAAAGAAAGAGTGGAAAAGAATATATATAAATAAAAGAAAGGAATTCTTTTGATTGGACCAGGAATCCAATTTTGTATTCGGTGTGGATAAAAGATCTTCCTATGTTATACTATTCAATTCTCGACGGTGAATCGATTTGATAGCTTAGATATTGTTATTCATGATATTGATCCGATTCGATGTCATTGAAATGTAAGTCATCGCATTGAATTTACAAGCGACAAATTTATCATCTCTATGGGATTAAATCCCGAGTTATTGCGAAGTAAAAAAAACAATGAAATTATGGAAGTAAATATTCTCGCATTTATTGCTACAGCGCTGTTCATTCTAGTTCCTACCGCTTTTTTACTTATAATATACGTAAAAACTGTCAGTCAAAGTGATTAATTTGAATGAAACTTGACTTTTTATCCTTTTTATTTTTTATCAAGGATTTCAGAAAAAAAGGATTCCAATTGCACGTCTTAAATAAAATGAATGGACTAGAATCAGCAGTATCCTATAAAACTCGATAGTATGGTAGAAAAAAAATATGAATCTTTCTACCATACTATCTATATCTATTATTGTAATGTATAAAGATACAAGCTTAATATAGATGAATCTACAATATGTATCTTCATACATGTCGATATCAATTAAATATATGTAATGTACATAGTATCTCAATTTTATTTCTTCGCTTGATCTATTTTATTTGTGTTGATTTCAATCAATCTGAAATAATTGAAAGGCAAGTCTTACGATTTTCTAATTCTTTCATTTCATGGATTTGATTCTTTTGATGGATACCGAGATTCATATTAAAATAATCAGAAATGAAGGAAAAATGGAATGGAATAGACATATATTAATTTAATAAAAAAAAGGCTTTGCAAAACGATCTAGAAAACAATTGATACGGTTTGATTCCTCAACCCAATTAGGAGTACCCCTAGAGCCCACTTCTTCCCCATACTACGAGTGAAAGGGAAAATGTAAAGACTACCATTAAAGCAGCCCAAGCAAGACTTACTATATCCATGTGTATTATGTCCCCTATCTCGATGAATATGAAACAAATATGAAGGAATTTTTCCATTATTGTTCACTAATAATAGTGGAATTAGTGGTGCAGAGTCAAAAAGAAAAGGGAATTCTGACACACCACCGTTGATGAAACACTTCAATAAATCCGCTTATAACAAGTTCTTATATGATTTCTAGTAAAATCGAGAATCATTAAGCACAAGCAAAATACGCAGTAACACTTTTGGAAGTATCAAAAGAATGTTACTCACATGTAGCAATAATAAGACTTATTCTTTCTTTTGGTGTCCCTCATTAAGTAAAAGCCAATTATCCATCCAATCTAATATTAATTGGATGCCTGAACACTCAGAGACTTTCATCAGTCTGTATACAAAGTATCTTCCAACCCTTCTACAACCATTCATTAGTTAATTAGACACTCCCGTTATCCAATCTAATTCAAGACTCCCCTAGTAGCCCCTCCATTAGTAGGGGAGGGGCTACCATATCAAGATTTACTGATTCCCTTCCACTACTCTAGTTTTTCCTTGAATCATAGACGTTAGGATTTCGAGTTTTTTGTTGATCAGGCGACACCCGGATTTGAACTGGGGAATAAGGGATTTGCAGTCCCCCGCCTTACCGCTCGGCCATGTCGCCAAAAGGCTACAAACAAAAAAATGAGAGTATCCCCTTTTTTTTCTTTTTAGATCAGATCCATACCTTCAATCGGTTATAGTATCTCAAGACACACAATATCTAAAAACTTTCCCTTTCTTTTTTCTTTTCTATTGAAAAAGAAAATGTGGATTCTCAGTTACAAAAGTCAAAATTCAGGACAAATAAATTGGAACCGTTAACTATTAACTATTGACTGCAAATTTTTGGACGATTCTTCTTCACTTGTCTTTTTCTAATGGTATAAGAAAATAAAAATGGATACATAACTAATCAGTATTGATTTTTTTTTCAATAAAAAAAACTTTCTTAATTTCAATTATATTATAATAATATAACAGCAATTATGAGTCTATGTAAACCCCAGAACATAAGTTGTTACACAGTTATAGTTATCTAATGAGGTATTTTATCTAGATAGATATGATGTCCATAGGGAATCAGCAAGAAATTATCGTGTTTCAATTTTTCATTGAATAGATTAAAATAAAAGAAAAAATAGAATTTTTGATAGAGCACGCCAAGTGTTGTCTCCACTAGAGCGCTATAATGGAATAAAAAGAAAAGAGGAAAGACATATATAAATAGAAATGCTATATCTGCACATGTTTAATAAATACAAGCCCTCTTTTCGTACGCACTTCAATCATATTCTAAATATTCTACTAAAAAATAAAAAACTAAAATAAAAAAGAAAAAACTAAAAAGTGGGTAAAAACATCTCTCTTCTCTGCGAATCATTTTTTGAACAATGGAATCTATGAAAAAATTAAGCGCTAGAAAAAGAAAATCTCTCCCTATATATATTTTATGATTATTTTGTCTTTATCTCAACGAACAGATCAAATCAGGAATTCATTTCATTTTTCTGGTATTCAATCGAATTGGAATATGTAATATCATAATAATGGTAGAAATTGAATTATTATTATTATTATTTTTTTTTATATTCTATACAAAACTCCATAAGGCTAAATGGCATTTATCAATTCTTTTCTGTATCTGTTTGTTATAAATATAAATTCAAATTTGAGTATAATTTTTCTTCTTCCGTTCATACGCATTTCATATTTCATCCATTCCATATATATTATATGGTATATGGAGTTAGATAAAATTTCATGTGATTCAGTAAACAGAATAGAAATTCAATTCCATCATTATTAGATCGATTCGTATGATTCGATGAAGAATGAGAAAAGAATGGGATTTTTTTGATAAATGGGAAATTCAAAATGCTCGGGGATGAAAATGGGGAAATGTCTACAATACCTGGGTTGAATCAGATACAATTTGAAGGATTTTGTGGGTTCATGGATCGGGGCTTAACAGAAGAACTTTATAAGTTTCCAAAAATTGAAGATACAGATCAAGAAATTGAATTTCAATTATTTGTGGAAACATATCAATTGGTGGAACCGTTGATAAAAGAAAGGGATGCCGTATATGAATCACTCACATATTCTTCTGAATTATATGTATCCGCAGGATTAATTTGGAAAACCAGTAAGGATATGCAAGAACAAACAATTTTTATTGGAAACATTCCTTTAATGAACTCCCTC